TCACGAGAGGTAATGAAAAGAATTATAGAATGGATTTTTCCCTATGCCTAGATCGCGGATAAGTGGAAATTTTATTGATAAGACCTTTTCAATTGTAGCCAATATCTTATTACGAATAATTCCGACCACTTCAGGAGAAAAAGAGGCATTTACCTATTACAGAGATGGTGTGATTTGATTATCTTTTTATTTACCGCTTTTGGTCTTAGGAGAAAGAAAGACGATTCGGGATAGAAAAGAACGAAAAAAGATTATTGAAAAAATCTACGCTTGTTGAAGGTGAAGTTTATATAGATAAAACAATTCCTTCTGTCGTGTATCCCCGATTAATGCAGCCTCAGATGCTTCAATTGTCGATTCTAGTATTGAGCGAAAGGTTACACCTACAGGTTCTGTATTGCAGGTCAACCCTACTACACTAGTACCAATAGGCGGCATAGGGGAAGAGGCGCTACGCCTAGGAATCAACAACACGAAAACTTTGTTAAAAATTGGCCCTTTTCCTTATCGGGATCGGGACTAAGAAGAATGGTTGGGATAACAAACATCCATCTCGTTCGTACTTTGGATACCCTTAGAACCATCGAAGACTGTTGAAGTGATTAATTCCTGGAAATTAAGAGGCGTTGAGAACAAAGAAATTGTTGGAGTTTACAGTTTTATCTAGTACCAGTACCAACATGCGTGATGTTAAGAAAAGATCTTTTGCAGGAAGGTTGGCTAAAGATTTCTTGTAAAAACATTAGCCCCACTCAGTTCATAATGAGAATAATCCACGGAATCAAAAAAGATTGAAATATTCTCATTATGCACATAAGGGAGGAGCCGTATGAGATGAAAATCTCATGTACGGTTCTGGAACGGAGAATTCTTTGAATCGAATGACGATCGTAACGGATGTCAGCTCAATCTGAAGGCAATTATGCGGAAGCTTTACAGAATTATTATGAAGCTATGCGACTAGAAATTGATCCCTATGATCGAAGCTATATACTCTATAACATAGGCCTTATCCACACAAGTAACGGAGAACATACAAAAGCTTTAGAATATTATTTTCGGGCACTAGAACGGAACCCGTTCTTACCACAAGCTTTTAATAATATGGCTGTGATCTGTCATTACGTGCGACTATCTCTACTATAGAAAGAAAAAAAGGAAAAGAAAAAAAAAAGGGGGCAAGAGCAAATACACTAATAAATACTAGAAAAAAATAGGCTTTCTACATATGCATCGTGCAAAAAACGATTTTTATCAGCTGTAGCAAAGAAACTTCATAGAAGTCGAAATATGAAGAAATCAATATGCCTAGATAGTTTATTCTATGGATAAAGGATCTAATTGATAGAGGAAGCACCGTAAAGACCAATTCGCGAGGTTTTGGGCCGATGCCGATCCAATAAGAACTGCTTATTTATGTCATGATATGAGATAAAAGTAAGGAATCAACTTATGTAATAAAGTCGATCCCCTAAGGTATTGAGCAGCGGTGTAGCATCAGATCCCAAAGACAGTAAGTCTTTTCTTTCTTAGGAAGAAAAGTCTTTTTCACCGATTCTATATAAATTTTTATATGAAAGCGAGATAGATACCTTTCAGAAAATTCTAACGATAGCGGAAATGCTTATATGTTATTCTTCTGACGGTGGGAAAAAAGATAAAATGAAAGCTGATTATTAATTTAATCAAAAGTAAAGTTTGAAACTCATGCTCATGGAATTAACCTCTTTTGGTTAACCCGCGAAAAAAAGTATAAGATAGATCTATGAGAAATCTCATTCACTTCGCAGTAGATTAAAAAAAAACTGGGACACCAAAAGAATTGATTGCCGAGCCGTATGAGACGGGAAACTCTCAAGTACGGTTCTAAGGAAAGGAATTGACCCGCCTATTCCGACCGGGGAGAACAGGCCATTAGACAGGGAGATTCTGAAATTGCGGAGGCTTGGTTCAATCAAGCCGCTGAGTATTGGAAACAAGCTATTGCGCTTACTCCTGGTAATTATATTGAAGCGCAGAATTGGTTGAAAATCACGGGGCGTTTCGAATAAGAACTCTCTCTTTATTTATTTCTTTATAATTTAGATATCTATTTTCGTTTGTTATAATTAATAATTAATTGTTTGTTGGCCCCATCGGTAAAATAAAAAGGATCATTTCTCTGGGAAGAACCAATCAAAGAATTTCATTATATCCTTTCTAAGATTGTTTTATTTCGTCTGGTATTTCGTACGGATAAAGGATACAGGGATAGGGTAGAGAATGTATTTTTTCTCCTATTCTATTAAAACTAATAATAATAAAAAAGACCCTCGCCGGAATGTCTCTTATCCTAGTAATGACTGCTCACGTGATAAAGTAGTTCCATTTAGGGACTTCTAATTGCGATATGAATCCACTAGGTTTTGTACAAAAAAAATTGTTTTTGAGAAATTTAAAGCCCTGGAAAGGGTTTTATAAGATTAAAAACGATTGAAAGGGTCCGTTGAGCACCTCATGG